ATTTACGAATTATTATAGATTATTCATTGGTAGAATGGAAAGAATTGGAGGAAGAAGAACCCACGGGGAACGAATGGGAAGATCGAAAAGTTGGAAGAAGAAAAGATTTTTTGCTTAGACGCATGGAATTGGCTAAGCATTTTATTCGAACAAATATAGAACCAAAATGGATGGTTTTGTGTCTATTACCAGTTCTTCCTCCTGAGTTGAGACCAATCTATCATATAGATGAGGATAAACTAGTGACCTCGGATATTAATGAAATCTATAGAAGAATTATCTATCGGAATAATACTCTTACAGATCTATTAACAACAAGTATAGCTACGCCAGAAGAATTAATAATATCTCAGGAAAAATTGCTACAAGAAGCCGTGGATGCACTTCTTGATAATGGAATCTGCGGACAACCAATGAGGGACGATCATAATAGAGTTTACAAGTCGCTTTCAGATGTAATTGAAGGCAAAGAAGGAAGAGTTCGCGAGACTCTGCTTGGTAAACGGGTCGATTATTCAGGGCGGTCAGTGATTGTCGTGGGCCCTTCACTTTCCTTACATCGATGTGGATTGCCTCGCGAAATAGCAATAGAACTTTTCCAGGCATTTGTAATTCGTGACCTAATTAGAAAACATCTTGCTTCGAACATAGGAGTTGCTAAGAGTCAAATTCGAAAAAAAAAACCGATTGTATGGGAAATACTTCAGGAAATTCTGGATGACCATCCTGTATTGCTGAATAGAGCGCCTACTCTGCATAGATTAGGCATACAGGCATTTCTCCCTGTTTTAGTGGAGGGGCGTGCTATTTGTTTACATCCATTAGTTTGTAAGGGCTTTAATGCAGACTTTGACGGGGATCAAATGGCTGTTCATGTGCCTTTATCTTTGGAGGCTCAAGCAGAGGCACGTTTACTTATGTTTTCTCATATGAATCTTTTGTCTCCAACTATTGGAGATCCCATTTCTGCACCAACTCAAGATATGCTTAGTGGACTCTATGTCTTAACGAGTGGTAATCGTCGCGGTATTTGTGTAAATAGGTATAATCCATGTAATCGTAGAAACTATCAAAATGAAAATAATAACTATAAGTATACAAAAAAAAAAGAACCCTTTTTTTGTAATGCCTATGATGCAATTGGCGCTTATCGGCAAAAACGAATCAATTTAGGTAGTGCTTTGTGGCTGCGGTGGCGACTAGATCAACGCGTTATTGCTGCAAGAGAAGCTCCCATCGAAATTCACTATGAATCTTTGGGTACCTATTATGAGATTTATGGACACTATCTAATAGTAAGAAGTATAAAAAGGGAAATTTTATATATATATATTCGAACCACTCTTGGTCATATTTCTCTTTATCGAGAAATAGAAGAAGCCATACAGGGGTTTTGGCAGGGCTGTTGTAATTCTATGCTACCCGCGGGAATTCGAGTCTCGCCGGGTTAACTAGGACCATAATTGCGGAATTTATACGTGAATCAAGATCTAGAAAAGGAAGTTTTCCAATCACTGACTCAAACCCATTGTCAAATTCTACTCAGCGCAATATGGAGGTACTGATGGCAGAACGGCCCACTCAGGTCTTTCACAATAAAGTGATAGACGGAACTGCCATGAAACGACTTATTAGTCGATTTATTGATCACTATGGAATAGGATATACATCACATATCCTGGATCAAGTAAAGACTCTGGGTTTCCGACAAGCTACCGCCGCATCCATTTCATTAGGAATTGATGATCTTTTAACAATACCTTCTAAAAGATGGCTAGTTCAAGACGCTGAACAACAAAGTTTTATTTTGGAAAAACACCATCATTATGGGAATGTACACGCGGTAGAAAAATTACGTCAATCGATCGAGATATGGTATGCCACAAGTGAATATTTGCGACAAGAAATGAATCCAAATTTTCGGATGACCGATCCTTTTAATCCAGTTCATATAATGTCTTTTTCGGGAGCCAGAGGAAATGCATCTCAGGTACATCAATTAGTAGGTATGAGAGGATTAATGTCGGATCCCCAAGGGCAAATGATTGATTTACCCATTCAAAGCAATTTACGCGAAGGGCTCTCTTTAACAGAATATATTATTTCTTGCTACGGAGCCCGTAAAGGAGTTGTGGATACCGCTATCCGAACATCAGATGCAGGATATCTCACGCGCAGACTTGTTGAAGTAGTTCAACACATTGTTGTACGTCGAACAGATTGTGGCACCGTTCGAGGTATTTCTGTAAGTCCTCGAAATGGAATGATGGCGGACAGGATTTTTATCCAAACATTAATTGGGCGTGTATTAGCAGATGATATATATATAGGTTCGCGATGCATTGCTACTAGAAATCAAGATATTGGGATTGGACTTGTCAATAGATTCATCACTTTTAGAGCACAACCAATCTCTATTCGAACCCCCTTTACTTGTAGGAGTACATCTTGGATTTGTCAATTATGTTATGGCCGGAGTCCAGCTCATGACGACCTGGTCGAATTGGGAGAAGCTGTTGGTATTATTGCAGGTCAATCTATTGGAGAACCGGGCACTCAATTAACATTAAGAACTTTTCATACCGGCGGAGTATTCACAGGGGGTACTGCAGAACATGTGCGAGCCCCTTCTAATGGAAAAATAAAATTCAATGAGGATTTAGTTCATCCGACACGTACACGTCATGGACATCCTGCTTTTCTATGTTCTAGAGACTTGTATGTAACTATTGAGAGTGAAGATATTATACACAATGTGTGTATTCCGCCCAAAAGTTTTCTTTTAGTTCAAAACGATCAATATGTAGAATCAGAACAAGTCATTGCTGAGATTCGCGCGAGAACATCCACTTTGAATTTGAAAGAGAAGGTTCGAAAACATATTTATTCTGACTCAGAGGGCGAAATGCACTGGAATACCGATGTGTACCATGCACCTGAATTTACATATGGTAATATTCATCTCTTACCAAAAACAAGTCATTTATGGATATTATTAGGGGAGCCCTGGAGATCCAGTCTAGGACCCTGTTCGATCCACAAGGATCAAGATCAAATGAACGCTTATTCTCTTTCTGTTAAGCGAAGATATATTTCTAACCCCTCAGTAACTAATAATCAAGCGAGACACAAATTTTTTAGTTCGTATTTTTCTGGTAAAAATCAAAAGGGAGATAGGATTCCCGATTATTCAGAACTTAATCGAATGACATGTACTGGTCGTTGTAATCTGGCCATTCTCGAGGGGAATTCTGATTTATTGGCGAAGAGGCGAAGAAATAGATTCATCATCCCACTCGAATCGCTTCAAGAAGGCGAGAACCAACTAATACCTTCTTCAGGTATCTCAATTGAAATCCCCAGAAAAGGTATTCTGCGTAGAAATAGTATTCTTGCTTATTTCGATGATCCTCGATATATAAGAAAGAGCTCGGGACTTACTAAATATGAGACTAGAGAACTTAATTCAATCGTCAACGAAGAGGATTTGATTGAGTATCGAGGAGGCAAGGTATTTTGGCCAAAATACCAAAAGGAAGTAAATCCATTTTTTTTTATTCCCGTGGAAGTTCACATTTTGGCCGAATCTTCGTCCATAATGGTACGGCACAATAGTATTATTGGGGTAGATACGCAAATCACTTTAAATAGAAGAAGTCGGGTAGCCGGATTGGTTCGAGTCAAGAAAAAAGCAGAAAAAATTAAACTGATAATCTTTTCCGGAGATATACATTTTCCTGGAAAGACAAATAAGGCATTCCGATTGATACCACCAGGAGGGGGAAAACAAAATTACAAAGAATACAAAAAATTGAAAAATTGGCTCTATATCCAACGAATGAAACTTTCCAGGTATGAAAAAAAATATTTTGTTTTGGTTCAACCTGTAGTCCCATATAAAAAAACGGACGGTATAAATTTAGGAAGACTTTTCCCGCCGGATCTCTTGCAGGAAAGTGATAATCTACAACTTCGAGTTGTCAATTATATCCTTTATTACGACCCAATTCTTGAAATTTGGGACACAAGTATTCAATTAGTTCGGACTTGTTTAGTGTTGAATTGGGACCAAGACAAAAAGATCGAAAAGGCCTGTGCTTCCTTTGTTGAAATAAGGACAAATGGTTTGATTAGAGATTTTCTAAGAATTGACTTAGCGAAGTCACCTATTTCGTATACCGGAAAAAGGAACGATCTGTCGGGTGCAGGATTGATCTCTGAGAATGGATCAGATCGCGCTAATGTGAATCCGTTTTCTTCCATTCATTCCTATTCCAAGGCAAGCATTCAAGAATCCGTTAATCCAAATCAAGGGACTATTCATACGTTGTTGAATCGAAATAAGGAATCTCAATCTTTGATAATTTTGTCATCATCCAATTGTTCTCGAATAGGTCCATTCAACGATGTAAAATCTACCAATGTAATAAAAGAATCAATCAAAAAGGACCCCCTAATTCCAATTAGTAATTCGTTGGGCCCCTTAGGAACAGGCTTTCCAATTTCTAATTTGGATTTATTTTCCCATTTAATAACCCATAATCAGATCTTACTAAATAACTATTTGCAACTTGACAATTTAAAACAAAGTTTTCAAATACTTAAATATTATTTACTGGATGAAAAAGGTAAAATTTATAATCCCTATTCATGCAGTAACATTATTTTTCATCCATTCAATTTGAATTGGTATTTTATCCATTACAATTATTGTGAAGAGACATCTACAATTGTTAGTCTTGGGCAGTTTCTTTGTGAAAATGTATGTATAGCCAAAAAAGGACCGCATTTAAAATCGGGTCAAGTTCTAATTCTTCAAGTTGACTCTGTGGTAATACGATCAGCTAAGCCTTATTTGGCTACTCCAGGAGCAACCGTTCATGGACATTATGGGGAAATCCTTTACGAAGGAGATACATTAGTTACATTTATATATGAAAAATCAAGATCTGGTGATATAACGCAAGGTCTTCCAAAAGTGGAACAAGTGTTAGAAGTGC